TTACGGGTTCTCCAGGAAAATATGTTGGTTTAGCAGAAACAATTAGAGGGTTTAAATTAATTCTTTCGGGGGAATTAGATGGTCTTCCTGAGCAGGCTTTTTATTTGGTAGGTAACATCGACGAAGCTACCGCGAAGGCTATGAACTTAGAAATGGAGAGCAAATCGAATAAATGACCTTAAATCTTTGTGTACTGACCCCTAATCGAATTGTTTGGGATTCCGAAGTGAAAGAAATTATTTTATCTACTAATAGTGGACAAATTGGCGTATTACCAAACCACGCTCCTATTGCTACAGCTGTAGATATCGGTATTTTAAGAATACGACTTAACAACCAATGGCTAACGATGGCTCTGATGGGTGGTTTTGCTCGAATAGGTAATAATGAGATCACTATTTTAGTAAATGATGCAGAGAAGGGTAGTGACATTGATCCCCAAGAAGCTCAACAAACTCTTGAAAAAGCAGAAACTAATTTGAAGAAAGCTGAAGGTAAGAGACAAACAATTGAGGCAAATCTAGCTCTCAGACGAGCTAGGACACGAGTAGAGGCTATCAATACAATTTCATAATTCGTTTGTGTACCCGACTAAGCAAAAGATATTTTGTTTCTAAGTTCTTTTGAACTGCCGATTGAAGACAATCAATATAAAATACAGTGAAATTCAATTCTGATGCAAATGTAAATTCATTTAAGAGATGAATATAAAAACTTATTAGATAGCAGAGTCAACGGTATCTAATAAGTTCTACCTACTATTGGATTTGAACCAATGACTCCTGCCGTATGAAAGCAATACTCTAACCACTGAGTTAAGTAGGTCATTTATTATGACAAAGAGAAACAAACGGGACCCAGCCCGTCGATGGATTATAAATAGAATATTATTTATAAGCAATATCAAAGCAATATCAATCAAAAAGATCAAAGAGCTTTGATGTTGGATCGTAGAATATTCATCTTGACAAGAAATTATCTAGATAATAAAATATGTATTACAAGCACAAGGGCTATAGCTCAGTTGGTAGAGCAACTCGTTTACACGTGCGCCAATGTTTTTCAGAGAAGTCCATCATGTAATCAAAAGATTTGATCTTTTTGAGAAATCACTGTCTTACTCCATGACTTTGAGGGAACAATAGCCTGACAAAGGGTTCGGTGCCTATTTAGTTATGCGCCAAATAAACCGGGCCTTTGATTTGATATATTGATAGGGTGAATATTCAGTTTATTCAATGCTAGGCAGAATGAGCACAAGGACTTCAAAACAATCTCTTTTCATCCTATGAGCTTTAAGGTGTATAAAGTTGCATATTTTATGCTTTAAGCAGAGCCGATAGAGACTCTATTTAACTTAGGTTGATCAAGGCCATAGCAGACCTACGTCAAGATAACCCTTCTTTGAAACACTTTGGCAGTGCTCCTAGATCAGTAATGAATCAAAGGGCATGGAGCCATCTCCTTAATCTTTTTTTTAAAAATATGGCAGACTAGCTGATATTTCTATTAGTTAATGAAAGAGCCCAATGCAAAAAACTGCACGTTGGGTTTTTGAAACAGTTCGACTCATTTTGATAATAACAAGTTTGAGCTGGTTTACCGAGAAGGTCTACGGTTCGAGTCCGTATAGCCCTAAATGAAATAAAATGATACAAAAATTTTATAGTTGTTATTTCTGTATTCTTTAATATTGTTTGGAATTGTGGAGTGACTTGGTTTATCGGAAAAAATATCTATTTCCATAAGTTCGCTCACGGAGATTATTTACAGCAGAACAGAAAACTGAAAACAAAAACGCATGTCAATAGATCCAATCAGTAGTCTTATAATTTCGAATAAACAAACCCATTTTTCTTCATTAATCTTTGTATTGGTAGATTAATTACCTATGAATTTTCCTGTGCACAATCGCGGAATGGGTGATACTTTTTTGTATATCTACCCAATTTTGATGAATTTTGGGAGTCAAAATCCTAATATGAGCCTGCCAAAAAAAAAAGAAAACCTAACCCAATTCCAATCGAATCTAATAGAAGTCAAATGGATCTAGGACCAACCAACTGTATTTGTGGACAAGCCGTAGTTTGAAAAAAAAAAAAAAAAATATTTTATAAGTTTTTGTATAAACATTGTCAAATAGGCTTTTTGATTGGTATACCGTACCTAGTAAAACACAAAACAAGTAGGTTTCCCTTTTTGTATCCAATCAAAAAAGTGTACTATTCCATTTATTTCTATATAGATATACCAACACCAATATATTATAAACACTTAGATAGAAAACTAGGAATTTTACTCCCCATGATTATTTACTTCTATTTTTTAGAGTAAGTATAACGGAAATAAGATTCCAGGCAATAAATCTTGAAATGAGACATGTACGATAGCAACCAAAGAAAACTCGATGGTTCGATTAAACCAAATTGTTGTTTTGACTAAACAGTGAGGGGTGACTTGAAAATTCCAATGTGAATCAACTAATCCGATCTATTTTCCA